AAACAGTTACTTGGAAACTCTTTGAAGCAAATGCGCATTCCCCTCTTTTTTTGGACCGAATAGACAAATCTTTTTTTTTTGATATTTCTGAACGGATGAAAAAAATTTTTAGAAATTGGATGTGGAAAAACACAGAATTCACAATTTCGAATTATACAGAGAAAAAGACAAAAGAAAGCGCGAAAAAAAAAGAGGAGGACAAAAAAGAAGAAGACAAAAGAAAGGAGAAAGTGCGTATACAAATAGCGGAAGCCTGGGATAGTATTTTACTTGCTCAAGTAATGAGAGGTTTTTTATTAGTAACCCAATCAATTCTTAGAAAATATATTATATTACCTTCATTGATAATAGCTAAAAATATCGTCCGTATACTATTATTTCAATTTCCGGAATGGTATGAGGACTTAAAGGATTGGAATAGAGAAATGCATGTTAAATGTACCTATAACGGCGTTCAATTATCAGAAAAAGAATTTCCAAAAAACTGGTTAACAGACGGCATTCAGATCAAGATCCTATTTCCTTTTCGTCTTAAACCTTGGCACAGATCTAAGTTACGAGCCCCTTATAACGATCCAATGAAAAAGCAAGGTCAAAAAAATGATTTTTGTTTTTTAACAATTTTTGGAATGGAAGCTGAACTACCTTTTGGTTCTCCCAGAAAAAAACTTTCATTTTTTGAACCGATTTTAAAAGAACTCAAAAAAAAAATTAAAAAATTGCAAAAGAAATGTTTTATAATTCTAGGAATTTTTAAAGAACAAACAAAATTGTTTCTAAATGTCTCAAAAAAACCAAAAAAATGGATCATTAAAAACATTCTGTTTATAAAAGAAATAATAAAAGAACTCTCAAAAATAAACCCAATTATATTATTTGGATTGAGAGAAATAGAAGTATATGAATTGAGTGAAATTAAAAAAGATTCAATAATCAGTAATCGGATGATTCAGGAATCGTCCATTCAAATTAGATCTCAGGATTGGACAAATTATTCATTAACAGAAAAAAAAATGCAAGATCTGACTGATAGAATAAACACAATCATAAATCAAATAGAAAAAATTACAAAAGACAAGAAAAAGGGATTTATAACTTCAGATAGAAATTTTAGTTCTAACAAAATAAGTTATGATGATAAAAGATTGGAATCACAAAAAAATATTTGGCAGATATTAAAAAGAAGAACTGCTCGATTAATCCGTAAATCCCATTATTTTATAATATTTTTCATTGAAAAGATATACATAGATATCTTTCTATCTATGATTAATATTCCTAGTATCAATACACAACTTTTTCTTGAATCAACAAAAAAAATTCTTAATAAAAACATTAACAGTAATGAAGCAAATCAAGAAAGAATTAATAAAACAAATCAAAGTTTAATTAAATTTATTTCGATTATAAAAGAGTCACTTTCTAATACTAATATTAGTCTTAGTCAAAAAAATTCAAAGACTTTTTTTGACTTATCTTACTTTTCACAAGCATATGTATTTTACAAATTATCACAAACCCAACTTATTAAGTTAGAGAAATTGAAATCCGTATTTCAATATAATGGAACCCCCCTTTTTCTTAAGAATGAAATAAAGGATTTTTTTGTTGTAAGACAAGAACTATTTCATTCCGAATTAAGACCTAAGAATCTTCGCAATTCTGGAATGAATCAATGGACAAATTGGTTAAGGAGTCATTATCAATATCAATGTGATGTATCTCAAATTAAATGGTCTAGAGTAGTACCACAAAAATGGCGAAATATATTGAACTGTATAGCTCAAAATAAAGATTTATATAAAGATTTGTGTGATTTATATGAAAAAGATGAATTAATTCACTACGAAAAAAAAACAAAAATTGAAACGGATTTATTATTGAATCAAAAGGATAATTTTAAAAAACAATATAGATATGATCTTTTAGCATATAAATCTATAAATTCTGAAACTAAGAAGTACTCTTCAATTTATGGATCACCATTACAAGTAAAAACTAACCAAGATATTTTTTATAATTACAACACACATAAACAAAAATCATTTAATATGGTAGAAGATGATATTCGAGATATGGATAAAAATACGGATAGAAAATTTTTTGATTGGAGAATTCTCGATTTTTGTCTTAAAACGAAGGTCGATATTGAGGCCTGGATCAATATTGATACTGACACTAACAGTAATAAATATACTAAGACTAGGGTTAATAAGTATCAAATAATTGATAAAATCAATAATAAGGGTCTTTTTTATCTCACACTTCAGCAAGACCAAAAAATCAACCTATCCAATCAAAAACCCCTTTTGGATTGGATGGGAATGAATGAAGAAATACTAAGTCGTCCCATATCAAATCTGGAACTTTGGTTCTTGCCAGAATTTGTGAGACTTTATAATACGTATAAAATGAAACCGTGGGTTATACCAATTAAATTACTACTTTTTAATTCTAATATAAAAAAAAATGCTAGTGAAAACAAAAGCATCACTGGAAATAAAAAAAGAGATCCTTTTATATCAATATCGTCGAATGAAAAAAAATCTCTTGAATTAGAAAACCGAAATCAAGGAGAAAAAGAATCCACGGGCCAAGCAGATCTTAAATCAGCTCTTTCAAACCAAGAAAAAGATGTTGAAGAAGATTATACGGGATCGGACATGAAAAAACATAGAAATAAAAAGCAATACAAGATCAATACAAAAGCGGAGTTTGATTTCTTCCTAAAAAGGTATTTGTATTTTCAATTGAGATGGGATGATTCTTTAAATAAAAAAATAATCAATAACATCAACGTATATTGTCTCCTGCTTAGACTGATAAATCCAAGAGAAATTACTATATCCTCTATTCAAAGGGGCGAAATGAGTCTGGATATTTTGACGATTCAGAAAGATGTAACTCTTACAGAATTTATTAAAAGGGGATTTTTGATTATTGAACCAATTCGTCTAGCTATAAAAAATGATGGAAAATTTATTATGTATCAAACCCTCGGTATTTCATTAGTTCATAAAAGTAAACATCAAATAAATCAAAGATACCGAGAAAAAAAACATGTTGATAAGAATTCTGATGAAGTCATTACAAAACATCAAAAGATGACTGGAAATAGATATAAAAAAAATTATGATTTGTTTGTTCCTGAAAATATTTTATCGCCTAGACGTCGTAGAGAATTGCGAATTCTAATTTGTTTAAATTCTAAGAATAGACATAGAAAGGCATCTTTTTGTAATGGGAATGAGGTAAACAGTCAAGTTGTGGATAAAAGCAAAAAATATAAAAAAAAAATTAAAAAATTAAAGCTATTTCTTTGGCCCAATTATCGATTAGAAGATTTAGCTTGTATGAATCGTTATTGGTTTAATACCAATAATGGCAGTTGTTTCAGTATGGTAAGGATACGTATGTATCCGCGATTGAAAATTCATTAATAGTACATTTTTCCTATATTTCCCATACCATATCTGGTCTATGACGACAAAGAGATGCACGCATACATTGTCTTACATTCCATTCTGATACATGATACTAATTCAATGACATATCAATTAGATCTAGAATGAACAAAATTTTATTATTTTAGGTCTAAACTTTTATCTTTTGTGAGTGAAGAAACCAACCATACTTTTGTATCCCCTTTCAAATTCAATTTTAAAATGAAAATAGGATTGAGTAAGTTTTATTAAATTAAAAAAATTAGAAATTAATAACGAAATACAAATTTTTGTATATACCAAATAAAAATTAGGGGCATTATTATTACTGATCAATAAAGATATCTATCAATAAAAAATATCTTAAAATAAAAAGAGGGGGGGAGAGAAGATTTCAGTTTATGGTAAAAAATTCATTCATCTCAGTTATTTCACAAGAAGAAAAAGACGAAAACAGAGGATCTGTTGAATTTCAAATAGTTAGTTTCACCAATAGGATACGAAGACTTACTTCACATTTACAATTACACAAAAAAGACTATTTATCTCAGAGAGGTTTACGTAAAATTCTGGGAAAACGCCAACGATTACTGTCTTATTTGTCAAAGAAAAATAGAATATGTTATAAAGAATTAATTAATCGGTTGGATATTCGGGAGTCAAAAACTCGTTAATTTGATTTTTATAAAGGCATTTTGAATTATTTGATTTATTAGATCTTGAATTTTAATGAACTTTTTTTCGTTTTCAGCAATTCATGAAAGAATGAATCGAGGAAAAACCTATGAATATACCGGCTACAAGAAAAGACCTCATGATAGTCAATATGGGCCCCCACCACCCATCAATGCATGGTGTTCTTCGACTCATCATTACTCTAGATGGTGAAGATGTTATTGACTGTGAACCAATATTGGGTTATTTACACCGAGGAATGGAAAAAATTGCGGAAAATCGAACAATTATACAATATTTGCCTTATGTAACACGGTGGGATTATTTAGCTACTATGTTCACAGAAGCAATAACTGTAAACGGACCGGAACAGTTGGGAAATATTCAAGTACCTAAAAGAGCCAGCTATATCAGAATAATTATGTTGGAGTTGAGTCGTATAGCTTCTCATCTGTTATGGCTCGGTCCTTTTATGGCGGATATTGGTGCACAAACTCCCTTTTTCTATATTTTCAGAGAAAGAGAATTAGTATATGATCTATTCGAAGCTGCCACCGGTATGAGAATGATGCATAATTATTTTCGTATCGGAGGAGTAGCGGCCGATCTACCTCATGGCTGGATAGATAAATGTTTGGATTTCTGCGATTATTTTTTAACAAGAGTTGCTGAATATCAAAAACTTATTACACGAAATCCTATTTTTTTAGAACGAGTCGAGGGAGTAGGCATTATTGGTAGAGAGGAAGTAATAAATTGGGGTTTATCGGGACCAATGCTGCGAGCTTCCGGAATACAATGGGATCTTCGTAAAGTTGATCATTATGAATGTTACGACGAATTTGATTGGGAAGTACAGTGGCAAAAAGAAGGAGATTCATTGGCTCGTTATCTAGTCCGAATTGGTGAAATGATAGAATCCGTAAAAATTATTCAACAGGCCCTGGAAGGAATTCCAGGGGGACCCTATGAGAATTTAGAAATACGATACTTTGATAGAGAAAGGAATCCGGAATGGAATGATTTTGAATATCGATTTATTAGTAAAAAGCCGTCTCCTACATTTGAATTGCCGAAACAAGAACTTTATGTGAGAGTAGAAGCCCCAAAGGGAGAATTGGGAATTTTTCTCATAGGGGATCAGAGTGGTTTTCCTTGGAGATGGAAAATCCGCCCGCCGGGTTTTATCAATTTGCAAATTCTTCCGCGGTTAGTTAAAAGAATGAAATTGGCTGATATTATGACGATACTAGGTAGTATAGATATCATTATGGGAGAAGTTGATCGTTGAAATGATAATTGATACACCGGAAGTACAAGATATCGATTCTTTTTCTAGATTAGAATTTTTTAAAGAGGTTTATGGAATTCTATGGGTTCTTGTTCCTATTTTGACTCTTGTAGTGGGAATCACAATAGGCGTACTGGTAATTGTATGGTTAGAAAGAGAAATATCGGCAGGGATACAACAACGTATTGGACCTGAATACGCCGGCCCTTTGGGAGTTCTTCAAGCTCTAGCAGATGGGACAAAACTACTTTTCAAAGAAAATCTTTTTCCATCTAGGGGGGATACTCGTTTATTCAGTATCGGGCCATCCATAGCAGTCATATCAATTTTAGTAAGCTATTCAGTAGTTCCTTTTGGATATCACCTTGTTTTAGCGGATCTCAATATCGGTGTTTTTTTATGGATTGCCATTTCCAGTATTGCTCCAATTGGACTTCTTATGTCGGGATACGGGTCAAATAATAAATATTCCTTTTTAGGCGGTCTACGAGCTGCTGCTCAATCGATTAGTTATGAAATACCATTAACTTTATGTGTGTTATCAATATCTCTACGTGCGATTCGTTGATACATAGACAGAAACTTTTCTCTATTCCTTCCTTTCAAGGAAAGGGTTGGAATGGATTGAGTAGATATCTTAATTTTTTTTTATTCATTATTCGGGTTGATGAACTAAATCAAATAGTTATATGAGTGAAAGAAAACAGCTTATATATAAATTCGCAGTAAAAAGATGGATTCTCATTTTCTATGTATAAGAGTTAGAGAGTTAAGCGGAAATAAACATAAACAGAAGAGACCGTTTCCCCCAAGATTGGTTGATTAGTCATCCTGACTTGAAGCGGGTTCAAAAGATCAACCGTATTGAGTTTTCACTATCATTTTTATGTATTAGCATAACGGGGGATTGAGCAAAAACGAGTGGATGGTTAGAAACACGAACATATGTAAAGGATTAGTAATGGAGATTATGTAAATTCTCCAAAAGGACATTTTTACATAATATACAAACAAAGAATACTAATTGGGGCTTTAAGTTGGTAGAAATGATCAGGCAGTACTCCCCATGACACGATTCCAATCCAGAGTATACTCCTATCCACCGATTTAATAAATAACTATTCGAAACGAAATAATCCTTTACTTTATTTTGAAAGCCCTCTTTTTCTCAGAAATAGAAAGAAGAATAGGAACGAAAAAAAAAAATAAATAAAGATATACTTTATTTATTCTTTGTTACTTTTATTCTTTCCCATATACATATTAATAGATATATAATTTGTGTCATAATTCATTAATTAATATAGAATTTTTTTTTCGTACGTGAAACCAACGGGTTATTGATATTTTTACAAGAAGTATTTTATTGAACAGTTAAGTTATTACTGAACAAAGAAGAATTGAAATTATTAAATTAAAGAAAGGATGAGATCAATTCAGAAGTACTTTTTTTATTTAATTTTGAATTAAAATAATTATAACAGACAGAATTCAATTGGTCTAATTTGGGACCGGCCGATAGTTATCCATCCTACAAACATATCAAGATTCAAAAAAGAATACTGACGCGGTCCCTATATTTATTTCTGGCCTTCAAGGAGCCGTATGAGGTGAAAATCTCATGTACGGTTCTGTAATAGCGATGGTAACAGTGATGGTATCACCGACTATAATTATCTAACAGTTCAAGTACAATTGATATTGTTGAGGCGCAATCAAAATATGGTTTTTGGGGATGGAATTTGTGGCGTCAGCCTATAGGGTTTATCATTTTTATTATTTCTTCCCTAGCAGAATGTGAGAGATTACCTTTTGATTTACCAGAAGCAGAAGAAGAGTTAGTAGCAGGTTATCAAACCGAATACTCGGGTATAAAATTTGGGTTATTTTATGTTGCTTCCTATCTAAACCTATTGGTTTCTTCATTATTTGTAACAGTTCTTTACTTGGGAGGTTGGAATATATCTATTCCGGACATATATGTTTCTGAGCTTTTTGAAATAAATAAAACATGTGGAGTTTTTGGAGCGATAATTGGTATCTTTATTACATTAGCTAAAACTTATTTGTTCTTGTTCATTCCTATCACAACAAGATGGACTTTACCGAGGCTAAGAATGGACCAACTATTGAATCTTGGATGGAAATTTCTTTTACCTATTTCTCTCGGTAATCTATTATTAACAACTTCTTTCCAACTCTTTTCACTGTAAAGTAACATTCTATATTCACAACGTGTCTCAAACAAGAGAAATAAACAAACATAAAACTATTCATATATATATTAACGATATGTTCTCTATGGTAACTGGGTTCATGAATTATGGTCAACAAACAGTACGAGCTGCAAGGTACATTGGTCAAAGTTTCATGATTACTTTATCCCACGCAAATCGTTTACCCGTAACTATTCAATATCCTTATGAAAAATCAATCACCGCGGAGCGTTTCCGCGGTCGAATCCATTTTGAATTTGATAAATGTATTGCTTGTGAAGTATGCGTTCGTGTATGTCCTATAGATCTACCCGTTGTTGATTGGAAATTGGAAACTGATATTCGCAAGAAACGGCTGCTTAATTACAGTATTGATTTCGGAGTCTGTATATTTTGTGGTAATTGCGTTGAGTATTGTCCAACGAATTGTTTATCAATGACTGAAGAATATGAACTTTCTACTTATGATCGTCACGAATTGAATTATAATCAAATTGCTTTGGGTCGTTTACCAATGTCAGTAATTGACGATTATACAATTCGAACAATTTTGAATTCGCCTCAAATAAATAAGTAAATCTCTTATTAACGACTAATTTATAATTACTTTACTAATAACTAATATAGAAGGAATTTAGGTTTCTTTCGTGTTGTTTGGTCAATAACTACAAATACCAACTATTGATTGGTTGGTAAGAAACGCGTCTTAATTTGGATTGAAAATCCATTAATTAATATATCCATAATTTTTTTTAAAATATATCGTTTAGAATTAGAACGACTCTTTCAGATAAAGAATGAAATTAGTCCAATAATAGTACTCACATTTATTCATATCCCTTAGTATTTATTTACTTAGGATTAAATTAGGAATTGCTCAAAAATCATAAAAAAAAAATTTTCTGGTCGGGTCTCAATAAGGTCATGAAAAACATTTCTATTTATTTATCTCTTATTTTACATATAATGGATTTGCCCGGACCAATACATGATTTTCTTTTAGTCTTTCTGGGATCGGTTCTTATACTAGGAGGTATGGGGGTGGTATTATTTACCAACCCCATTTATTCTGCCTTTTCATTGGGACTGGTTCTTGTTTGTATATCCTTATTCTATATTCTATTAAACTCTTATTTTGTAGCTGCTGCACAACTCCTTATTTACGTGGGAGCTATAAATGTTTTAATCGTATTTGCTGTGATGTTCATGAATGGTTCAGAATATTACAAAGATTTGAATCTTTGGACCATTGGGGATGTGGTTACTTTGCCAGTTTGTACAAGTATTTTTGTTTTACTCATGATTATTATTACGGATACGTCATGGTACGGAATTATTTGGACTACAAGATCAAACCAGATTATAGAGCAAGATTTGATAAGTAATAGTCAACAAATTGGAATTCATTTATCAACAGATTTTTTTCTTCCATTTGAATTCGTTTCGATAATTCTTTTAGCCGCTTTGATAGGTGCAATTGCCGTGGCGCGACAGTAAAAAATTTATAGAATTAGCAATGCACATTAAACTCTGTTCGGTTTTATTACATTACATTACATTTATTTCCCTTTAATTAAAGATTGTTTATGTCTAAAATAGAAATTATTCAATCTATTCTATTAACAATAGAAAATCTGCCTTTGTTCCGTACTTTTTTTTATTCTAGTCAATTGAATCTGTTGAATTGTTGTTCAGTTCATATTGAAATGAATCGAAATTGATAAGGAGTTGGTCAATGATGCTCGAACATGTACTTGTTTTGAGTGCCTACTTATTTTCTATCGGTATCTATGGATTGATCACGAGCCGGAATATGGTTAGAGCCCTTATGTGTCTTGAACTTATACTGAATGCGGTTAATATGAATTTCGTAACATTTTCTGATTTTTTTGATAGTCGCCAATTAAAAGGAAATATTTTCTCAATTTTTGTTATAGCTATTGCAGCCGCTGAAGCAGCTATTGGCCCGGCTATTGTTTCATCAATTTATCGTAACAGAAAATCAACTCGTATCAATCAATCGAATTTGTTGAATAAGTAGTATTAATCATATAAATTCTAATATTCATAAATTAGAATTACCATGACCATACATTACGTAATAATACATGTTTTCAAAAATGTAAGAAATTAAAGTATCTTGGCTCTATCGCATGAGTCAATCCAGAAGTAGATTGATTAGAAAAATTATGATAAATTATTGATTCATCTGGTGTCTAAATATATGATTCATTTACAAGTTTACTAGATCGAAACTTTCTGACATTCAAAAATTTATAGATCCAAATGTCACATTCAGTAAAGATTTATGATACGTGTATAGGGTGTACTCAATGCGTGCGCGCCTGCCCAACGGATGTATTAGAAATGATACCTTGGGACGGGTGTAAAGCTAAGCAAATTGCTTCTGCTCCAAGAACAGAGGACTGTGTTGGTTGTAAGAGATGTGAATCCGCCTGTCCGACAGATTTCTTGAGTGTTCGAGTTTATTTATGGCATGAAACAACTCGAAGTATGGGTCTGGCTTATTAATACGTTCCAGAAAACCCTACTTGAATACATTTGATTTTTTTACCTTTACCGACAAAAACCCGCGCTCAAAAACTATTTATTTTGAGCACGGGTTTTTCTGGTCCAAGTTTATCTTGTTTTTACCATGAATAATTTTCCTTGGTTAACGCTAGTTGTAGTTTTGCCAATATTCGCGGGTTCCTTAATTTTCTTTCTCCCTCATAGAGGAAATAAGATAATTCGGTGGTATACTATAGGTATATGCATAATAGAACTCCTTCTAACAACCTATGCATTCGGTTATCGTTTCCAATTGGATGATCCATTAATGCAACTGACAGAGGATTATAAATGGATCGATTTTTTTGATTTTTACTGGAGATTGGGAATAGATGGAATTTCTATAGGACCCATTTTACTGACAGGATTTATCACAACTTTAGCTACTTTAGCGGCTCGGCCGATTACTCGAGATTCCCGACTATTCCATTTTCTGATGTTAGCAATGTATAGCGGTCAAATAGGACCATTTTCTTCTCGAGACCTTTTACTTTTTTTCATCATGTGGGAGTTAGAATTAATTCCAGTTTATCTACTTCTATCCATGTGGGGGGGAAAGAAACGTTTGTATTCAGCTACAAAATTTATTTTGTACACTGCAGGAAGTTCCGTTTTTTTATTAATGGGAGTTTTGGGTATTGGTTTATATGGTTCCAATGAACCAACATTAAATTTTGAAACATCAGCTAATCAATCGTATCCTGTAGCACTGGAAATAATATTCTATATTGGATTTCTTATTGCTTTTGCTGTCAAATCACCGATCATACCCTTACATACATGGTTACCAGACACCCATGGAGAGGCACATTACAGTACTTGTATGCTTTTAGCCGGAATCTTATTAAAAATGGGAGCGTATGGATTGGTTCGGATCAATATGGAATTATTACCCCACGCCCATTCTATATTCTCTCCCTGGTTGATTATAGTAGGCACAATTCAAATAATCTATGCAGCTTCAACATCTCCCGGTCAGCGTAATTTAAAAAAAAGAATAGCCTACTCTTCTGTATCTCATATGGGTTTCATAATTATAGGAATTGGTTCTATAAGCGATACAGGACTCAACGGAGCCATTTTACAAATAATCTCTCACGGATTTATTGGCGCTGCGCTTTTTTTCTTGGCCGGAACGAGTTATGATAGAATACGTCTTGTTTATCTCGACGAAATGGGCGGAATGGCTATCGCAATTCCAAAAATATTCACGACTTTCAGTATCTTATCAATGGCTTCTCTTGCATTACCGGGCATGAGCGGTTTTGTTGCCGAATTGTTAGTTTTTTTTGGAATACTTACTAGTCAAAAATATCTTTTAATGACAAAAATATTAATTACTTTTGTAATGGCAATTGGAATGATATTAACTCCTATTTATTCATTATCTATGTTACGCCAGATGTTCTATGGATACAAGCTTTTTAATGCCCCAAACTCTTATTTTTTTGATTCTGGACCGCGAGAATTATTTGTTTCGATCTCTATCCTTTTACCTGTAATAGGTATTGGTGTTTATCCCGATTTCGTTTTATCATTATCAGTTGACAAGGTCGAAGCTATTATATCCAATTATTTTTTTCGATAGTTTTTGTGAGTAAACCAAAAAATGAAACTGAAATCCCATGATTTTAAAAATGGTTGATTGTACAATAAAAAAATGAGTCTTTTATATTCTTTTAAGTAAAAAAAATAAATTGGAATTCTATTATAACTAGATATCTTTTGAATTTGTGAGAACCATTTGAATCAAGTAATGGAAATGATTCAAATGGTTCTTGATTGTTTACATGAAGTTTTCGTATATATACCTGTATGCCGTCCTATGTTTATATTCGTCAAGTCTTTTATTCAATTAGATGTTAATGTAAATGAACCATAACTATGCAACCCTATTCCTAATAGATTAACCCCAAAATAGCATATCCAAATTATAAGAAAGCCCATTGAGGCCACAATTGCAGAATTTACACTTTCAAAATTTTTATTTGTTCGAATATGTAAATAAATAGCGAATATGGTCCAAGTAATAAATGCCCAAGTCTCCTTTGGATCCCAATTCCAATATGATCCCCATGCTTCATTAGCCCATACTGCTCCCGAAAGAATACCTACGGTTAAAAGGATAAACCCTAGACTAATAATACGATAACTCCAACGATCCAATTGTTGAATCAATTGATACCTGTAATAATTTTGAGACGAAATAAAAGAAGTGTTTCGTAAGACATTGTTTCTTTCGTTCACGTATTGAATCTCACTAAAGTAAACTGACTCATTTTCTAAATTATTGCTTTTACTAAAAATCCTTATGAATTTTCGAAATGTAATGACTAGAAGAGCTAGTGATAATAATGATCCACACAAAAGAGCTGCATAGCTCAATACCATCATACTTACGTGCATCATTAACCAATGGGATTGGAGAGCGGGTACTAATATCGCGGATTGATGCATTTCAGTTAAAAGACCCGAAGTAGCAAAACCTTGAGTAAAAATAGCACTTGGCGCGGTTATTGCGCTTAAATGGTTTTTATGTTTTTTAAAATACGGAATAATATGAATAATGGAAAAACTCCACGAAAGAAAAATTAATGATTCATATAAATCACTTAATGGTAAATGCCTCAAATACATCCAACGAGTAACTAATAATCCTGTTATGCAGAAAAAAGTAGCTATCATCCCCTTTTCTGACGAATCATCTAGTCCTACGATTTCATCGACTAATAAAATTATCAAATGAATTGTAATTACAATTGAAACGATCGAAAAGGATATATGAGTTAATATATGCTCTAAAGTTGAAAATATCATAAAAATTATTAAATTAATAAGGGCGTCCCTCAATTATAGGAATTGAAATCTGGAATTGGAATTGAATTCATTATAGGACTTACTCTTTTAGAAGATGCCATGCCGCCACTCGGACTCGAACCGAGATGCTCTAGCACTGCTTCCTAAGAGCAGCGTGTCTACCGATTTCACCATAGCGGCTTATTCGAAATCATAATAACCTATTTTTATTCAATCGTCGAGCTTGAAGGAGTTAATTCAATCCAATATTTTTTTTTAGGAAACCATTCAAATTGATGAATAAAAACTTGTTTAAAAATTAGGGATTAAAACGTTTTCGTTAACGTTAATAATATTTATTTTTCTTATTATTATCTTTTTATTTAGTTATTTAATTTAGTATTTTTTTATTTAGTTATTTAGTATTTTAGGATGTCAATTTTATTTAACTGAACTAACAATGTATTTTTTCGTAGACTATTACTTTATGCTCTCCTAAAACTAAAATGTAACAGTTGTAACTATATAATTTTTACTTCAATCCCTGGATATAAGTAAAAAAAATGTTCTGCCTCGTTTGCATTTTTTAATGATTAATTTCTTTTATCATTTATTTTATTAATCTAAAATAAAAAATGCATTTTATCGATTAATAAAAAAATAGAATTTTTATATAACACAATTTCAGCGATACACTCAAAAGATTTATGTAAATATTTGCATAGTTAGGTTGCGTTAGGATTTTTTGTTGTGTAGAGAATTTGCGTTAAGATTTAGCAAACCCATTAAGTTAGGTATTTGGGATGGTCGTATCAATCATATAAAAAAATTTCGTATAGAAATTGTACCGTACTTCAAAATATTTTATAAATTTTTTAATTAATATATATATATTATATCTTGATCGATCTTCCAATCGAAACATAGGATCTAAAATAGATCACTCAAAATTGGCGCATTCGTCATATAACTACCTAAAAATGGAAACGGGGCTTTTATTAATATTAATTTAATTGGGTTTAAGGAATTTATATAGTGATAATAATTTCTAAAACCCAAAATAATGGTTTAAAAGATTATAAAAAACATTTTAAACTTAATCAATTAGTTTCAACGACCTCTTCTTTATAATATAAAATAAAAAATATAACTAAAAAAAATTCTTTTTATTATTGAGTAAGGGCGATGGGGAAAGTGATAATCCCCATCCGGAAAATGATAAAACATACTAAAATGAAAGGCGAAACCTTGCGCTTGCGTTTACCCTTTTTTCAAACAAAAAAGTACCATTCATTTTTAGAATTCAGTAGACAACAGAATTCTTATCTATATCAGAAACGAAAGAAAAATTTGGCTTCAAATTAAAGTAAAACAAATTCAATTTTATATTCGTTTTAAATTAAAACATTATGAGACTAATTCTTTTTTATTTATTTTAGTTTTAATGTATATTGTTTATATTGTAATTTATCTTATATATTAATATTTATTTTATCTTATATATTAATATTTATTTTATCTTATATATTAATATTTATTCTTTTACTATACTATTATGATTTTTACTATACTATTATGATGTTAATATTAATTATAATTGATAAATATTAATTATAATTGATAAATATTATTTATCATTTTTATAACTTATAAATCTTATAAATAAACTATAAACAAAATTATATTACTTTATTAGTTATTAGAACGATTCAGATTATTTATTTGTTACACAAAAAAAACTTTTAGAACTCCCGGTAGAAAGAGATTTCGCTAACGAAAAAGCTTTCAATGCTGCCCTATATCCCTTCCTTTTCCAAATATTTTTACGAATACGTTTTTTTGAAATAGAGGTGCGCTTTTTTGGAACTGCCATTAAAAAGTTATAATAGGTTTTTCGGTTGGATGTGAAAGACATCTATTGTTCAAAATCAATTGTTCTTTACTATTCTCTATCTATTTTTTCTCTAAATTAGACTCCAAAAAAAAAGGGGGGGTTAAAAATCACATAAAATATTAATAAGAACGATAAGGTACACTATGCCAAATAGATTGAAGTTGATAAAATAAAAAAAAAAAAAAAAGAAAGATTGTCCGTTTCGTTTTCTTTCTATTTTCGTCGTGTTACATTTATACATGTAATAAAAAAATCTAAAAGTTTAATAACCCAACCCTTCTCCCGCTTAATAAAAAAAAAAAAAACTTTAATAATTTTTTCTATTATATTAATTAATTTAATATTAATTTAATTGTTCAAGCTCGAAGAAAGAGTCCACAAAATTTTAATTATCAAATGAGACTAGTAGTTAATCTGTTAAAGGATACAAAATACATAATTTAAAGGCATTTTATTTGCCCCCTTTTTTTTCCGTAAAATTAAAGTGTTGGATATCATAGCATTTCCTACAAATAGCTTTTATTGTAATGGAAGACAAACAATGAGTTACAAAACAAATTGGTTAATGATTCTAAATAACCGAATTACAATAAATAGTTTTAGTTATGGGCTTTATGATTCATATCAAATACTGTTTTTGGTATAATTATTTATCCTTGTTCTATAGATATAAAAAAATTATTGTAATACGTAATAATTAAAATGAAAATTCTAATTTTCATTTTTTATCTTCATAAAATTTTATTTAAAAATTTGAATTTAATATTAACAATTCAGTATTAATAAAATTAAATACGTATTTATTTTTCACTAGTGACTTATTTATATCATTTGACCAATTATAACCTCTTGATTTTAAATATTTGAAGTAGTTTGGAAAGATTCAGAATAATTAAGGCTAGAAAATTCTATTTAAGTTTTATTTTATATATCTTAATTTTTTTTTATTAACCGACCCCTTTCAAAAGAAAAGAAATAAGAACCGGTGACTCAGAAACAATTAATTAAGATAAATTTTTTTTTTATTTTTTTATGGAATATACATATCAATATTCATGGATTATACCTTTCATTCCACTTCCAGTTCCTATCTTAATTGGAACAGGACTTCTACTTTTTCCAACGGCAACAAAAAATCTTCGCCGTATGTGGGCTTTTCCTAGTGTTTTATTATTAAGTATAGTTATGGTTTTTTCAGCCCTTTTTTCTATTCAGCAAATAAATAATAATTCTGTCTATCAATATGTATGGTCTTGGACCATCAATAATGATTTTTCTTTAGAATTTGGCTGCTTGGTTGATCCACTTACTTCTATTATGTCGATATTAATCACTACTGTTGGAATTATGGTTCTTATTTATAGTGACAATTATATGTCTCATGATCAGGGATATTTGAGATTTTTTGCTTATATGAGTTTTTCCAATACTTCAATGTTGGGATTAGTTACTAGTTCTAATTTGATACAAATTTATATTTTTTGGGAATTAGTTGGAGTGTGTTCTTATCTATTAATAGGTTTTTGGTTCACACGACCCAGTGCCGCGAATGCTTGTCAAAAAGCGTTTGTAACTAATCGTGTCGGGGATTTTGGTTTATTATTAGGAATTTTGGGTTTTTATTGGATAACAGGTAGTTTCGAATTTCGGGATTTGTTTGAAATATTCAATAACTTGGTTTCTAATAATGAAGTTAATTTTTTATTTGTTACTTTATGCGCCTCCCTATTATTTGCCGGCGCTGTTGCTAAATCCGCCCAATTTCCACTTCATGTATGGTTACCTGATGCCATGGAAGGGCCTACCCCCATTTCGGCTCTTATACATGCCGCTACTATGGTAGCAGCAGGAATTTTTCTTGTAGCTCGGCTTCTTCCTCTTTTCATAGTTATACCTTACATTCTAAATCTAATAGCTTTGATAGGTATAATAACATTATTTTTAGGAGCCACTTTAGCTCTTGCTCAAAAAGATATTAAGAAAAGCTTAGCTTATTCTACAATGTCTCAATTGGGTTATATGATGTTAGCTCTAGGTATGGGGTCTTATCGAGCTGCTTTATTTCATTTGATTACTCATGCTTATTCGAAGGCATTGTTGTTCTTAGGATCTGGATCAATTATTCATGCGATGGAAGCTATTGTTGGATATTCTCCAGATAAAAGTCAGAATATGGTTCTTATGGGCGGTTTAAGAAAACATGTACCAATTACAAAAACTGCTTTTTTATTGGGTACACTTTCTCTTTCTGGTATTCCACCCCTTGCTTGTTTTTGGTCCAAAGATGAAATTCTTAATGATAGTTGGTTGTATTCACCTATTTTTGCAATAATAGCTTGGTCCACAGCAGGATTAACTGCATTTTATATGTTTCGGATCTATTTACTTGCTTTTGAAGGACATTTAAACGTTTATTTTCAAACTTACAGTGGCAAAAAAAGCAGTTCGTTCTATTCAATGTCTCTATGGGGTAAAGATAAAGAAGGACCCGAAATTATTAAAAAAAATTTGCGTTTATTATATTTATTAACGACGAAAAACAATGAAAAAACTTATTTTTTAAACACATATCGAATTAATAGTAATGAAAATAGTAACGAAAATGTAAGAAGCA